CGGCGTATAGAGTGGCTAGCTGAGGATGTGATGAATGAGTTCACCAATATTGAACTGCTGGCGGAAGTAGACCGATTTTTTATCACCCTTCACTTCGAATTAGCAAAAGCAATGTCTCCTTGCATAATATGGATTCCAGACATTCATGATCTGGATATGAATGAGTCGAAGGACTTATCCCTCGGTCTATTAGTGAACTATCTCTCCAGGGATTGTGAAAGATGTTCTACTAGAAATATTCTTGTTATTGCTTCGACTCATATTCCCCAAAAAGTGGATCCCGCTCTAATAGCCCCGAATCAATTCAATACATGTATTAAGATACGAAGGCTTCTTATTCCACAACAACGAAAGCGCTTTTTCACTCTTTCATATACTAGGGGATTTCACTTGGAAAAGAAAATGTTCCATACTAATCGATTCGGGTCCACAGCCATGGGTTCCAATGCACGAGATCTTGTAGCACTTGCCAATGAGGCCCTATCAATTAGTATTACACAGAAGAAATCAATTCTAGACACTAATACAATTAGATCTGCTCTTCATAGACAAACTTGGGATTTGCGAGCCCATGTAATACCGGTTCAGGATCACGGGATCCTTTTCTATCAGATAGGAAGGGCTGTTGTGCAAAAAGTACTTCTAGGAAATTGCCTCCTAGATCCTATATCTATCTATATAAAGAAGCAATTGTGTGAAGAAGGGGATCCTTATTTGTACAAATGGTACTTCGAACTTGGAACGAGCATGAAGAAATTAACGATACTTCTTTATCTTTTGAGTTGTTCTGCCGGATCGGTCGCTCAAGACCTTTGGTCTCTACCCGGACCCGATGAAAAAAATAGGATCACTTCTTATCGGTTCGTTGAGAATGATTCTGATCTAGTTCATGGCCTAGTAGAAATAGAAGGCGCTCTGATGGCATCCTCGCGGACAGAAAGAGATTGCAGTCGGTTTGATAATGATCGAGTGAAATTCCTTCTTCGGCCCGAACCAAGGAATCCCTTATATATGATGCAAAATGGATCTTATTCTATCGTTGATCATCAATTTCTCTATCAAAAATACGAATCGGAGTTTGAAGAAGGGGAAATAGAGGAGGGTTTCTTCGATCACATAGACTGGGCTCCTAGAATATGGCGCCCTTGGGAATTTCTATTTGATTGTATCGAAAGGCCCAATGAATTGGGATTTCCCTATTGGGCCGGTCGGGGGATCCTTTATGATGAAAAGGATGAGCTTCAAGAGGAGGATCAGCTTCAAGAGGAGGATGAGCCTCAAGAGGGGGATTCGGAGTTCTTGCAGAGTGAAACCATGCAGTACCCGCCACGAGCTAGATTTTCCAAAGAACAAGGCTTTTTTCGAATAAGCCAATTCATTTGGGACCCCCCGGATCCACTCTTTTCCCTATTCAAAGATGAGCCCTTTGTCTCTGTCTTTTCACATCGAGAATTCTTTGCAGATGAAGATGAAGAGATGTTAAAGGGGCTTCTTATTCTTACTGCCAAAATGGATCCTCTTCCATCTCTATCTAAACGCTGGTTTCTCAAGAATAGGAAAAAAAAGCACTTCGAATTCTTGATTCATCGCCAGAGATGGCTTAGAACCAATAGTTCATTATCTAATGGATTTTCCCGTTCTAATATTCGATCCGAGAGTTATCAGTATTTATCAAATCTGTTCCTATCTCACGGAAGGCTATTGGATCAAATGGCAAAGACATTGTTGAGAAAAAGATGGCTTTTCTCGGATGAAATGAAAATTGGATTCATGTAACAGGAGAAGGGTTTCCCATTACTTAGCCGGAAAGATATGTGGTCATGAGGATTAAGTGGAACGGAATTGACTGGGTGGTAGAGTCGCGGAAACACTTCTTTCTTCCATGGAGCTAAGCTCCATGGAAGAATATGCTACTGCTGAAACATGGAAGAATTGAAATCTTAGATCAAAACACTATGTATGGACGGTATGAACTGCCTAAACAAGAATTCTTGAACAGCGAACAACCAGAGCTATTACTCACTACATCAAAAAATTTCCATTAATGAAAGATGTAAATCCATTGGAAAATCAAAAATACGCATGTCAGATGAAATGGTTTTTGCTATCTGCTCCAATAACGAATCATTGGTTTAACTGAATAACTAAATAAAATAGATAGACCTTTCTCTTCGTCTCAGGTCGATGGATCTTCCCGATTGGAAGATCCCCTATATGGATAATAGACATTCCAGTTGACCGAGCCTAATTCTAATTGTTTTTGGTTCGAAGCAAAGATATCCACGGGGCGGTTCGCCCTATTCACGACCGAGAAGTACTGGATTCTCTTTCGGATAGGTCCTGAAAGGAGAAGGAAAGCTGGAATGCCACCAGGCGTCTATTATTGAATTCACCCGACCCGATAGTACCCATTTTTGGAACGTCCAGTGCCAAAGTCACTGAATGGGTAGTCGCCAATCCCTAAAACGGACTATGTAATGCACTTTATCTGCTGGGTTAC